AAAAAAGAAGACAGAAATATAAAGAAAGTGAAGCCGGTGAAACCCAACCTATTTTTGAAATACACAACTCGCACACACTCCCTTTCCAAAAAAAATCAATACACCCAGTACTACGCTTAGATTTATTGGATTTGTTGCTAAAATATCGGTATTAAACTCGAAACTTCCAACGGATGGCCGGTGCCCCATGGAAACAAAAGAATCGGTTATATTTATCATATGCTCCCCTCTTATAGATAGGACTAACAAAGAACAGAGTTCTTTTTGTATCACCCCGCTCGCCCCCTTTTTTTTTACATTTTTATTCTACGATGAAAGAAAAAATTAAACAAAAGGATTTGCAAATAAAAGAGCTAATGCCACGACCAGTCCATAAATTGTTAAAGCTTCCATAAAAGCCAGACTAAGCAATAAAGTACCTCGTATTTTACCCTCTGCTTCTGGTTGTCTCGCAATACCTTCTACAGCTTGGCCCGCAGCAGTACCTTGACCAACCCCAGGTCCAATAGAAGCAAGCCCTACAGCCAATCCAGCAGCAATAACGGAAGCAGCAGAAATAAGTGGATTCATGGTAAGTTCCTCGTAAAAAAAAAAAGAAATGGTTAATGATACAACCAACTAAGAAATTAGTACTTATCCTTATCTACTTCTTTTTCTACTTCTACTTTGACTATTTACTTTACTACACTTATTTTTTTTTTCTTTTTATTGATCTTTATCGTGAAAATGGATCAAGTCGAAATAGAGAAAAATTCAAAAGAGAAATCATAATATTACTGAATTATCAAAACTACTTCGATATACCGTTTTTAGTTTCTACCCATGATAGAGTTTTATGTAAAAAATATTGAGTCATTGCGTTTTCTTGCTTATAAACTCTTCTATCATTCAATTCACAATCACAGACAAAATAGAAAAATAGAAAAAGTACTTATATTGGAATCCTTATAGATGCAGTGGGCTAGAAAAAAAAAGATAGGGATAATTCCTATCTAACTAGTAAATAACATATACCCTTTTTATTTCATAACGTAAATTACCCGCAATTTTTATTCTATTAAATCGTATTCTCTTCGAAACATATACAAGGATTGATACTCATAAACATTACATATATTATATATATATGTAGTAGGACCTCTTTCTCTTTCAAATTATGCAATATCATCTATCTTTCTATATATATATACATAGATACATATATGCATATATTTGCATTTTCTTCTCCAACCCAGTGAATTATATTGAACCTCGCATTACTTAAATTGGGATAAGCTTCAAAAAAGAATATTTTGAAAGTTAGTCAATGATGACCCTCCATGGATTCACCTATATAAGCCGCAGCCAAAGTTGCAAAAATAAGAGCTTGAATACCACTTGTAAATAATCCAAGAAACATGACGGGTATAGGAACTACCGAAGGCACTAAAGAAACAAGAACAACTACTACTAATTCATCAGCCAATATATTCCCGAAAAGTCTAAAACTAAGAGATAAAGGTTTTGTAAAATCTTCTAGGATATTAATTGGTAAAAGTATTGGAGTTGGTTGAATGTATTTCCCGAAATATCCCAATCCTTTTTTGCTAAGACCCGCATAGAAATATGCCGCTGACGTGAGTAAAGCTAAAGCAACAGTAGTATTTATATCATTCGTGGGCGCGGCTAACTCCCCATGGGGTAACTTTATAATTTTCCAAGGTAAAAGAGCACCTGACCAGTTAGAAACAAAAATAAATAGGAACATCGTTCCAATAAATGGAACCCAAGGACCATACTCCTCTCCAATCTGAGTTTTGCTCAAATCTCGAATAAATTCAAGAACATATTCGAAGAAATTCTGACCGTCGGTCGGAATGGTTTGTGGATTCCGAACAACTATGATGACTGAACCTAATAAGATAGCAATTACAACCCAAGAAGTGATAAGTACTTGGGCATGAATTTGTAAACCTCCTATTTGCCAATATAAATGTTGGCCTACTTCTACACCTGATATATCGTAAAACCCTTTGAGTGTTTTAATGGAACATGGTATAACATTCATATTGTCCTATAACAGAAATCAAACTTCAAAAAAGGAATTATTTTTATTCAACCATCTCTTTCTTAATTAATCTACGTTGATTCATGAATTTCAGTTATGAATCGTATATTTAGGATGCCTGGAAATCACCTAAAAAAATACCAATCATTTTATCTTTTTTATTCAATATTATTCAATATTCAAAACCACTCCAAAAAAAGCAAACCAAAATAGTAACAATCAAAGAAAGTTCACCAAAAACGAACTCATTGGATTCTCAATTAGAAGATAATCAACCCTTTTTTATATAACTAGAACGGCCCTCACAAATTGCAGATACTAATTTGGTAAGAATCAATCGAATCGAAGCTATAGCATCATCGTTGGCCGGAATAGAAATATCTGCAAGATCTGGGTCACAATTTGTATCAATTAAACAAATTGTTGGAATACCTAAAATGACACATTCTCGAAGAACCATATATTCTTCTTGCTGATCAACGATAATTACAATATCGGGCAATCCCGTCATATATTTGATCCCACCCAGATATGTTTGCAAGGTAGATAACTTTCTCTTCAACATTGCTGCATCTCCTTTAGGAAGACGATTGAGTTTTCCCATCTTTTGTTCTGCTCTTAAGTCCCTGAACTTCTGAAGTCTTGTTTCTGTAGTAGACCAATTTGTTAACATACCCCCAAGCCATTTTTTATTAACATAATGACATCGAGCCCTTATTGCTGCCGATGCTACTAAATCCGCTGCTTTCTTTTTGGTGCCAACGATTAAGAATTTTTTCCCCCTACTTGCTGCATCAAAAACTAAATCGCAGGCTTCTGATAAAAAACGAGCAGTTATAGTAAGATTTGTAATATGAATACCTTTACGCTTTGCAGAGATGTAAGGAGCCATTCTAGGATTCCATTTCTTAGTACCATGACCAAAATGAACTCCTGCTTCCATCATTTCTTCCAAATTGATGTTCCAATATCGTCTTTCCATTTTCCCACACTTTCTCTATGTTTTGTTTTTTTTTTTCAAAGAGATTCAGTACCCTGTGAAATAAATAATTGTTCCGACGGAACCTTCTACCAGGATTGACCATTGATCTACAACCCAAACCATCAATTTCATTTCATTCTTGATTTTTTATTTCATTGATTACCAAATACATAATCGGACCGGAGAGTTCAAGTAAAAAAAATAACTTCTTGTTAGGAATTACTAAATTACATTACGTAAATGATTGGTTTGATGTCTCATGGAAATTGTTTGGGCCACAAGAACAAAATAATTCTCTATGGTGTAACAAAATATCTCTCATTTCCAACTCGAATATATTCTTTCTTTTTATTTTAAAATGGATGTTTTTGTCTTGCTTTAAACGATGTACTAATTTTTTGAACCCGGTACCGACCGGTATAATCCCCCCCAGAACAACGTTCTCTTTCAGGCCTTTCAACCAATCAATACGACCTCGTAGAGCAGCTTTTGCTAAAACCCGAGCAGTTTCTTGAAAACTAGCTTCGGATATGAAACTTTGAGTATTCAGAGATGACTTCGTGATTCCCAATAAGATTGCCCGATAACAAATTGATTCGTCCAAAATGCGCCCTGCTCGCTCTGCTCGCAACAATCCAATTAATTCCCCAGGTGAAAAAACATTAGACATTCCATCTTCTGAAACCAACACTTTTGATGTTACTTGACGTACAATAATTTCTATATGTCTATTATGGATCTGTACCCCCTGGGATCGATAAACTTTTTGGATCTTATTAACCAAAGAGATACGACTTTGGGTTATGGTTAATTCAGCTCCAATCAAGAATCCCCAGGGGATTCCAAGAATCCTTCGGATACGTTCGTCCCAGCCTTCAACTCTCCTTTCGAGGTTCATCGATATTGAATCAATTGAACGAACTTCTAAGATTTGTTCCACTTTTGGAAGACCTTGCGTTATGTCACCGGATCTCGATTTTTCATATATAAATGTAATTAATGTATCTCCTTCATAAAAGGTTTCCCCATAATGGCCGTGAACAGTTGCTCCTGGAGTGACCAAATAGGGCTTAGCTGATCTTATAACTAAAGAGTCAACATGAACAATGAAAATTTGACCAGATTTTTTTATGCGTGATCCATATTTCAATAGACATACATTTTCACAAAGGAATTGTCCAAGGCTAATTATTGTCCATCCCTCTTCAGAATAATCGTGATGGAGAAAACACCAATTCAAATGGAATAAATTCCAAATGGTGTTACTGCATGGATAGGGATTATAAATCCTCCTATTTTCATCTAGGAAAAAGTATTGAAATGGAAGTACTTGAAGCACTTGGAAAGTCTGTTTAAAATTTTTAAGTGACAAATATTTCTTTAAAAAGACTTGATTAGAAGTTCTTAAATAGGAAGATGAACAAAAATTCACTATTTTAGGCACAATAGTACCTAAGGGACCCAACAAATCCCTAATTGGAATCGTGGGATCCGCTTCTTTTGTCGCATTATTATATCTCGAAGTATTGAAGGGGCCCATTCGAAAACAATTAGATGATGACAAAATTATGAAAGATTTGTATTCCTTATTTCGATTCAACAACGTACCAAGGGTTACCCGATGTTGGGGAAATGATTGAATCTTCGCCTTGGAATAAAAAGGATTGATATGGGTACGATCTAATCCACTATTGGAAATCAATATCGAACCTGCCGTATCATACCTTTTTACGGTATACGAAATAGTGGACTTTACTGACTCAATTCGTAGGAAATCACGAAGCATATCTTTTGCCCTTATTTCAACAAAAAAAACATGAATCTCTTCTTCTATAGAACCCTTTTTTTCTTGGTCCCACTTCAATACTAAGCAAGCCCGAACTAATTGAATACTTGTGTGAGAAATTCCTCGAATTGACTTGCCATTTCCATAAAGTATATAATTGACAATTCGAAGTTGGACATTATCTTTTTCCTGCAAGAGATCCTGAGAGAAAAGTGTTGCTAAATTTATCCCATCAGCTATTTCATATGTGATTACGGGCCGAACCAAAACAAAATGTTTTTTTTTTGTAGGTGCGATCCGTTGGACATAGACCCAATTTTTAAATTTTTTTGATCCTTTATAATTTTTTTTTTCCATTCCTGGTGGTATCAAAATACCGCTGTGCCTAGATATTTTATCCATCTCTCCAGGAAAATGAATATCTCCAGAAAAAATTTTAAGTTCCATACTTTTTTTTTTTCTCTCTACTCGGACTAATCCGCCTACTCTACTTCTTGTATTTAAATTTAAAGCAAGTCGTGTATCTACTCCAACGATACTATTGTTCCGGACCATTATGGGCGAAGATCCGGGTAAGATATGCACTTCCTCGGGAATAAAAAAAAATTGATCTACTTTCATTTGCATTTGATATTTCGAACTAAATTCTTTTGTTCCTCGATACTCAATCAAATCCTCTTTTTTTATCATTGAATCTACTTCGACAATCCCATATTTAGTAATTCCCGAACTGTTTCTTCTGTATCGCGGATCATCAAAATAAGCAAGAATACTATTTTGACGTAAAATACCATTTTTAGGTATTTTCATCGAAATACCAAAACAGGGTATTAGTTTCTTTTCTCGTTCTTGATCATATTGTAAGGGAATCACGAATCTATTTCTTCGCTTTTTAGACAAGGAATCATCGTAATTATCTTGACGAATAAAAGTAGAAGGATCTATGAGATTCCAATGACCATGAGATATGGTTCTATAAGGTTTTGAATAGTCAATAATTTCCCTATCTTTTTTAATAAAAGTATCCAACAATTTATGTCTTACTTGATCATTAGCTTGATCATTAGTAAGTGAGAGATCAAAGATATATCTTTCTTCAACAGAAAAAGAGTTAGCATTCATTTGATCTTGATCCTTGTGGAGCGAAAAAGACACTATATTGGGTCTGCATAGACCTCCTGCTAATATCCATAAATGACTTGTTTTTGGTAATAGATGAATATTACTATATGGATATTCAGGCGCATGATAGCCATCAGTACTCCAGTGCATTTCTCCTTCTGACTCAGAATAAATATGTTTTCGAACCCTCTCTTTAAAATGAAAAGTGGACGTTCCAGCACGAATCTCGGCAATAACTTGTTCTGATTCTACATATTGATCATTTTGAACTAAAATCAAACTCTTTGTTGGAATATTCACATTATGTAGAATATCTCGACTCTCAATAGTTATATACAAGTCTATAAAACATAAAAAAGCAGGATGCCCATGACGGGTACGTGTGGGATGAACCAAATCCTCATCAAATTTTATTTTTCCATTAGAAGGGGCTCGTACATGTTCGGCAGTACCACCTGTGAATACTCCGCCGGTATGAAAAGTTCTTAGTGTTAGTTGAGTCCCTGGTTCCCCAATTGATTGACCCGCAATAATGCCTACGGCTTCTCCCAACTCGACCAGGTCACCATGAGTGGGGCTACGGCCATAACATAATTGACAAATCCAAGATGTACTCTTGCAAGTAAAGGGAGTTCGAATATATATTGGGTGTGCTCGAAAAGTTATGAATCGATTTACAAGCCCAATTCCAATATCTTTATTTCGAGTGGCAATGCATCGTAGGCCGATATATATATCGTCTGTTAATACACGACCGATTAGTGTTTGGACAAAAATTTTTTCCGTCATCCTATTTCGAGGACTCACGGAAATACCTCGGATAGTACCACAATCCGTTCTACGTACAAGAATGTGTTGAACTACTTCAACAAGTCTACGCGTGAGATATCCAGCATCTGATGTTCGTACAGCAGTATCTACAACTCCTTTGCGGGCTCCGTAGCAAGAAATTATATATTCTGTCAAAGAAAGCCCTTCGCATAAATTGCTTTGAATGGGTAAATCTATCATTTGTCCTTGAGGATCCGACATTAATCCTCTCATACCTACTAATTGGTGTACTTGAGATGCATTTCCTCTAGCCCCCGAAAAGGACATTAGATGGACTGGATTAGAGGGATCAGTCATCCGAAAATTAGGATTCATTTCTTGTCTCAAATATTCACTTGTAGCATACCATATCTCGATGGATTGACGTAATTTTTCTACCACGTGTACATTCCCATAATGATGGTTTTTTTCTAAAATAAAAGTTTGTTGTTCAGCGTCTTGAACTAACCATCCCTTAGAAGGTATTGTTAAAAGATCATCAATTCCCAATGAAATAGATGTAGCAGTGGCTCGCTGGAAACCCAAAGTCTTTACTTGATCCAGGATATGTGATGTATATGCCATTCCGAAATGATCTATTAATCTGCTAATAAGTCGTTTCATAGCAGTTCCATCTATCACTTTATTGTGAAAGACCAGATCGGTCCGTTCTGCCATAAGGACCTCCATATTCTGCTGAGTAAGATTCCACAATAGACCTGGGTCAGTGATTTGAAAACTTCCTTTCCTAAA